CTATATTTCTGTAGATTGGATATCGTACAAATACTTTTCTATACTCTTAACTTTATTTCTAATTTATATTTTATTTTCTTATCTCAGAAAGATTTCAATTTTTTATAAGTTCATTGAATAACTTCTATTTAATCAAAAAAAATGAGATTCCCCCCCTTTTTTTGTTTGTCCACTACTTCATTTTTATTGTACGTAATAAATAAAAAAGGAAGTTCTGATACATCTGAAAACCGACACCAAGACTAGGAATTTTTGACGAACAGGATCAAAAATCATTACTCTTTCGACACAAGAAGGGGAATTTTCTCCACCCCTATTCTTGTGTCGAAGAATAGGAAGACAAATAATCCCTCCTAGAATTATTTGTTGCCCGCATTTATAGTTCCGCGCTTACTTATGCGACTATCTATCCCAATCTTATTCTATTTGAAATAGAATAAGATTGATAATTGAAATCCGGCATATAGTATAGTAACATAGTCGTACGAATTCAATTTGGCTAAAAAAACAAAGAAAGCGGTGGTAAAGTCAAATAAAATAGTCTTCTTCAAAAAAGATCTACCTATATATGATATGACTAGGACTGCGGTACAAGAGATTCCCCGAAGCTCGTAGAAAAATAGTATAAACAAGTAAATAAAAGGTTTTTCAGAATTTCAGTTTTTTTTGATGAAACATAATCGACAACAATAATTTGTTTCTTTTTACGAACTTGATGTCGATAAATCGGCGAGTCTAGAAATTTATTTCGGCCAATTGAACCTTCTCGAACTGTTTCTTTTTAAGAACCAAAAAGATTTGTGCCAAAATAACAGATGCCAAGAAGAATAAAAGACCTTGGACACGTAATGGATCTTGAAGTACTATTTCTGCATCTCCCTGACCAAATCCACCCACATTAGGATTACTCGTTAATGGTTGATCAAATCTGATGGATTCACCTTCTGAAACAAGAAGTTCTGGTCCAGGAGGGATAATATCAACCACTTGACCTCCATCCGACGGATCTGTTATGGTTATTTCGTACCCCCCCTTTTCTTTTCGTATGATTTTACTTACTATACCCGCTCCTGTAGCATTATAAACTGTATTGTTACTCTTGCTTCCGTCAGGATAAATCTGACCCCTTCCCCTATTTCCCCCTACGTACATAGGATATTTTAAGAAGTGAACATCCTTCTTAGTAGCGGGGTCGGGGGAAAGAATAGGAAAGGCGATTTCGTTATATTTCTGACCAGGGACAGGCCCTATCACAAGAATATTTTTTTGATTAGGGCGGTAGCTCTGAAAAGACAAATTGCCTATCTTTTCTTTCATCTTGGGAGAAATACGATCGTAAGGAGCTAATTCAAACCCCTCCGGTAAAATAAGAACAGCCCCTACATTCAAACCCCCTTTCTTACCATTAGCAAGAACTTGTTTCACTTGTTTATCATAAGGAATTCGAACAACTGCTTCAAATACAGTATCAGGAAGTACCGCTTGTGGAACCTCAATATCCACGGGCTTATTAGCTAAATGGCAATTGGCGCATACAATACGCCCAGTCGCTTCTCGTGGATTTTCATAACCCTGCTGCGCAAAAATGGGATATGCACTTGAAATGGATGTTCGAGTCATGATATATATCATGAGCGATACGGAAATAGATCGAGTAATCTGTTCCTTTATCCGAGAAAAAGTATTTCTAGTTTGCATGGTCTAATCATTGATCCGAAAATTTCTACAATAAATTGGGTAGGTCGCTCGTATAGTTCCCTATCCACGATTCTGCTATTTACTGGAATCATTTTACTGGAATGCTATAGGATGAAAACCCCCGGGGTAGAAAGTTTTTAATGCTTATGTAGAACTATACATTAAGAAACATTCTAATTTGATTAGATTACTATTGGTGGATCATTTATTAATCATTCATTGAATGATAAATAACTACAAGTGACGGAGATACACGATTTAAATAACGGAAAATCCAATATTTAAAAATAGTATCGAGAATAACTGGAAAAGTGGAAACAAGACCAGATATGATTTGATCATTATGAACAAATCCAAAATCCTTGTAGACAGAACCAATCATTAGTTCCCAACCGTGGGGTGAATGAAATCCGATACATAAATCCGTTAATAAAAGAATCGAAAAAGCTTTTACTGTATCGCTTACGTTATATAGGAATTTCTGAGCCCAAGAGTTAAGAATAACAAGTTCTTCATTACCTAAAATAGAATAACCGCTTAGAATAGCAAAACATATTATATTTGTCGAGAAGTGCAAAATCATATGGATACGATCCTCATTGTGTATCTTGATTAATTGGATCGTTTCTTTGTGGATTCCTATAGGAAGCTTTTGTAGATGTATTTTCGAGTATTCCTTGATCAGTTCGTCCAAGAAGAGGATTTCCTCTAATTCTATGAACTTTTCTAAAATACTTTTTTCTTCAATATCATTCAAAAAGATTTCGGATTGATCAGTATTCGACCAATTAGTAACCCAAGATTCCATACTTTTAGTAAATGATGAGAGAGAAATCCAACATGACAAAAACACTATAGATGCAAGATACAAAAGAGGAATGAATGCTTTCTTTTTTGCCATTTTTCGTCTGTGAATTATTAATTAACCCACTTCATTCGTCGACTCTATGTGATCAAATATTTCTTTTACCCATGAGTTCTAGACAAGGTATCAAACCTATGAATCTATTTTATTTGTGATTTTGTGTGAATCTAGAACGAATACAAAAATAGACTACGACTCCGCTTCGAATTCGAATCAAGAAATAATAAAAAATATAGAATATTTTGAAAAAATTCCAACGATTACCCATATCCAAGAATAGAATAATTGACAGAAAGATATTGTGATGATAAAAAAAATGAGTGGTAAAACAAGACAGAGATGGATTATTAAGAAAACCCTTTAATTGGTTAGTATTAGTAATGGAACACAAAAGAAAGGATAAATTAAAGGGTCGATTGACAAAAATAATTTACACGATAGGATTTATCTGCATCTAAAGTATCAATTCCAACAAATATTGAAAAAAGATGAATTTCTTTCTTTCGAAATCATTTGATATATCCGATGAATCTAGTAGTTCAATTTGTTACTTGTTTGAATTGAGTTGCATGGATTTGGATACGCATAAAAAATCACAAAGGAGGGGGTTTTGTTTTACGGTTGTTCCATATATATCGGCTTTGGCTCGACTGAACGTTTTGATGAAACTTCAGTTAAATTATGTTATAGAAAAACAGGAATTTTTTCCCTCCTGCTGAGAAAGCATTCATTCTTCAGCCCATTTCCTTTTATCAAAAGACTTCAATTGGTACGCGCAAAAAATAGGCCAATTCGGCGGCTTTTTGTTCAATTTCTCGTGAAGTCAAATTCTCATCAGTACGGGTCAACGGAATAGCCCCCCGGCCTCGGATGTCCATATAAAGGATACGACGAGCATAAATATCCTCTTTAACTTCTATTCTAATGGACTGAATATCTTTTGTACGGAATCGGAGGAATATGCGACGATTTTTTCCAGGAAATCCCCAACGAAAAATACACACTATTCCCTCCTTTTTATCGAATCGATCATAACCACTAGCTACATTCCAGCAAATTGTGCACCACAAATAGGAACTAATAAAGAAACCAGCGATCCCGTAGAAAGACATCACGAGCCCTTGTGGAAAAAAAACAATTTGCTGAGCCGGAACAAAAGATATAAAATTTCTACCAAGATAACTGGAAGTTCCAACCAATAAGAATCCTAATGAACCTAAAAAAACGATAAGGGCCCAGCAAAAATTACTTAGTTTTCGAGACCCCGTTATAAGTTCTATCCATATATGTTCTGATCGCCAACTCATACTTCATCCGATTTAATTTTATTGGAATTGAGAGAATACCCCAAATTATTTTGACTTTACTTTTTTTTGTTTCCGAAGGAACTCTCATCAAACTAGTGCTAGTTTGATGAGAGTTCCTTCGGAGTAATTTATCAAATTGGTTAGATCTAAACTAATAACATACCCTTCCTTAAATCCCAAATATACATATTACAGATGGATCCACCAACTTTAGGTATCCAACGATCCTGCTCTGTTTGAAACTAGTTGGAATTTATTTTCCCATAGATCATTTTCTGCAGGCATAATAGCTTTTTCCTTTAGAAATCACATGTCATGCCATATTTCCATTTCCCGAAAGAAATAAATATCTCTGTTATGCTAGCAAGTAGAAGTTAAAAAAAAATGGATGAGATTGGGTCCCCTCAGATCTAAAGAATCTTGTTTTTTTGAACATAAAGAAATAAAGAAGCCATTGCAATTGCCGGAAATACTAGGCCTACTAAAGGCACAAAAATAGAGGGAAAAATTAAAGTTGTCATAAAATCGGGTACCTCGATTTACTATTTGCACCTGTTATTATTTTTTTTATATCATATTTTACAATAATTATAATTCAAAATTGTAATTATTATGAATTGGTCTTTATTATTCAATTCAATTTCTTAAGAAATTGAATTTGAAAATTATTATAGAAGTAATAAATATCTATATATCTAAGTGAGTATATAGACTAAGTCCAAGGAATGTAGAACTAAATAAATGGACTTATTCATCTTTCTACACGAAAGATACCTATGATAATCAACTTTATTATATTAATTAAATTTTTTTCTTAATTTCTTTGTGTTTTGTTCTTGTCTTCTAATTTGAAAAGGTTTCTTACAAATTATCGAAAGATTTGCTAGAATGCGACACAACCAGGATTTTTAGTGAAAATGAGATTTTGGGCGATGCAGAAAGATAAAAAACTATATATCTATCTTTTCTATAATTTGATTATCTACGTAAGGCGAAATTCGTTTTATTTGCCTAATGTCACGAAAGGAAGAACTCGCGCTTTTATCTTCTTGATGATTGATAAAGACTTCTTAATTAGTAATGGGAAATCTAGGTAAAAAAAAGAGTTATCCGCAACTTTTGCTTCTTTCTACAATTAGATCTTAGGTCACCAACCAAAGAAAATTGCGTTCTTATTTACTTTAATTCCGACAAGCTAACTACTTGTTTGCTACAAATAAAATAATTGAACTTAATACGCTCTACTTGATTGAATTTGAATTCAACGGAAAAAAGGCGTGGAGCTTAAATAACTCACTCAGAACACTTTTTAAAGTATTACGCGGTACGATTAGGTCGAATAAACCTTTCTGGAATAAATATTCAGCCGCTTGTGAACCTTCAGGTACTGTTTTATTCAATGTTTGTTCAATTACTCTTTTACCCGCAAATGCAATGTAGGAATTGGGTTCGGCAATAATGATATCTCCCAACATACCAAAACTAGCTGTTACCCCACCAGTAGTAGGAGATGTAAGGATTGATACATAAAATAACTTTTTATTGGATTGATAATCATATAAGGCAGATGATATTTTAGCCATTTGCATTAAGCTCAAACTTCCTTCTTGCATGCGCGCCCCCCCCGAAGCGCACACTATAATAAGAGGTATAAGTCGACTGGTAGCGTACTCAATCAAACGAGTGATTTTCTCCCCCACCACGGATCCCATACTACCCCCCATAAACTGAAAATCCATAACCCCAATTGCTACGAGAATACCATTTAGTTGACCTACACCTGTTTGAACAGCTTCAGTTAATCCTGTCTTTCTTTGATAAGAATCAATACGATCTTTATAAGGCTCCTCCTCCGAATGAAATCCAATGGGATCCAGAGAGACCATGTCTTCATCCATAGGATCCCAAGTACCGGGATCGATCGAAAGTTCGATTCTTTCTGAACTACTCATTTTCAAATGATATCCACATTGTTCACAAATATTCATTTTTGATTTCAAAAATTTTTTATAATTTAATCCATAACAATTTTCGCATTGAACCCACAAATGCCTGTATTTTTGAGTTGCATCGAGACCATTAGACCCTTCTCTTAGAGTTAAATCACTACTCTTCGCGCGGGTTCGTAGACTGGACCTCCCGCTTTCGCTACTAGTTCTACGTTTATCAAAAATGCACCTAGAAATGTAACTGTCACTACTATCACTTGCAATGAACGTATCAATACAGATTTGAGACTGAAGATAACTGTCAATGCAACTATTAATGTGATTATTCCAACTAGATTGAGTTACATACATGTAACGATTGGATAAGGAATCTTCACTCGTAGATCCATTATTCATACAACTAGAATTGCGATAATGATAAAAAGAATTCTCTAATTCACTCATAAAAGAATGGTCGTTGTCAATCTCAAAAATATGATTTTCAATATCAAAATAGATAGAATAAGTATCTCCATTACTATCCCTAACTAAAAAAGTATCATCAGAGATAAAATTCCAAATGTCTTTGAAGCCGAATAAACGATCCACATTAGTGTAACTAGAATTGTCACGACCCCTGCAACTATGAATGTTTTTAGCCCTACCTTTTCTATTCGGATCTTCACTTTCACTAGTATTTTCAACAGGACCAAGATTGTCCATTGAGTTCTTTATCCCATACCTACGCTCTAACTCCTTTTTAAACACCATCGAATTAAACCACCATCTTTCCATAGAGTTTTCTTGCCCCCTATTTGTTTGCATAAAAATTCAATAGATGAATAGTCATTCGAGCCACAATTCTTTAGTTTTATTTATTTCCTATCAGACTAAACATAGAAATTCAATCACTGAAGTGTGAAAAAGAATTCTTTTTTGTTTTATGGGAATCCGGGGGTAAAACTTCACTATGATATGAATATGATGGATTCTCAATATTATAAATAATAATGGTAAAGAGGAGTTTTTCCTATGTCTTCGTATCGAACAAAAAAAGAACTATTTGTTCTCTCCTCGAAACATTCGTAAAATCTCGTCTAATAAAAAACTAATAACAAGTAATAAATTACGGTTCTATTCTAACACGAAACGAAGAGGACAATATATGGGGTGGGTGGAAAGATTTGTGATACTTCGCTTGATTCAGGGAAACTACAGGATATATAAAGAATATACCAATCCTAAGGATAAGGACCCATAGGTTTAATTGTGGATACAAGACAACAATAGAAACATTTGAGTCTTAGTTCAAATCTTGTATATCTAGAGATATATGTATTTATCCAACATATATTTTGTATTCGGCTCAATCCTTTTAGTAAAAGATTGGGCCGAGTTTAATTGCAATTCAATTAAGAGAACCGAGAGTAATTACCTGTTTGTTAGCTTTTTGGCTCATCCAAAGTATCCATCGCTTGAAATTCAAATTTGATCTCTTTCCATACCTCACAAGCGGCAGCTAGTTCAGGACTCCATTTGCAAGCCTCACGGATAATTGCATTACCCTCAGCAGCAAGATCACGTCCTTCATTACGAGCTTGTACACATGCTTCTAGAGCTACTCGGTTAGCTACGGCACCTGGCGCATTACCCCAAGGGTGTCCTAAAGTTCCTCCGCCGAACTGTAGTACAGAATCATCCC